GTTAGTGGACAGAGCTTATGGGCAATAAATTCTGTCATTCATGGACGGTCACTTAGGTTATAACCTTCTTTTCATCTCCAAAGAGGACGAGGCGTTCCGTTGTCCGGGTGCTGTTGGACGGACGGACTATTCTGCTGGCAGGCGATGCCCTTCGGTCTGAATAACGCTATAGTTACCTACCAGCGAGCAATGAACCTCATCTTCCATTACTTTATTGTCAACATCGTAGAGGTGGTGTATATTGACGATGTAGTTGTGAAGTCTTTCCCTGTTTCGGGTTATTTGTCACAAAATTGTTGCATGAACTTTATTACAGTCCGCAGGCTGCAGATGTAAAAAGCGTGATGTCAGCTTTCGTACTCAGTTTAGACGCTGTATTCTATTTTATGAACAAATGAGTATAAGCTCCCCACTCTTTCTAGAGTTTTTAGAAGACTGGGAAACTTATATTACAACAACTAATGCCTATTTTTTAGATAATATTTTATTTTAAACTAAATTATTTTTTTGCTTCCATGATAAGAGGAAGGGGAGAGGTGAGGAGGGCAGATAGGTTTACGATATGGCTTGCTTTTGGGAGGTAGACTTGGGCAGCAAGCTATCTGTTCCCGGAAGCAAAAGTAGCTCGAGCCAAAGGCGACAGCGAGGCCCCTGGTCCATCTCATAGCATAGGAAAATACACTTGGGCTGGGGGGAAAGAAGAGCGGGTCTGTGGGCTTCTTTCACTTGACTTTTTTCTTTGCCTTTATTTAAGAGTTTCATAATATGTATGATCTTTTCCTCAATTCAAGACATCATACCAAGGCCAGGGAAAGACTTTCTAAGCAATTCAATTAATAAGCTAAAGAGAAGTTACAGAAGTACGGAAGTTACAGAGAAGTCAACCTTCTTTGCCAAGGGACTGAACTATCTGCTCTATCTAATACTGAACTGGATGCCGCAAAAGCCCCAACTCTGGCTCAAGAAAAGAAGGGGTATCCATGAGATGAGTGCCCGTAAGTCCTTTCGTTGAGTTACGGATGTGCTCCCATCTCCTTCTTTAGGGGCGGTGGAAGCTCGACTAGGAAGGTTTTGAGGGAAAGAGAATAATAGACTTAGAGCGGTAAGCTTATTCTCTGGTTTCAATAGAAAGAGTGTTACGCAAACAAATCAAATAAGGGATATACACTTGGGTACGAGACCGACTGACTAAACGGATTGGAAATGCAGCTCAGTCAAGAGATTCGGATTAGGCAGAAATGGCATATCCAGGGCACGGCGCAGAGGATGTTCTCTTTTTCTTTCGATAGACTTCCTAAAGGATGATCTAGCAGTGGATGATGTCCCAGCTCGAGAGGTCAACCTTGTAATCAGAATGCCTGCCCCTTCTTCTTTCCTCTAGCGGGCTTTGTATAATATCACATTACTTATTCTATGTTCTAAGCCTCTGGCTACTCTCGATACCTCTTACTCCAGAATAGTTACGCTTCCCAGTCTCTCAGCGAGTTAGAAGGCGATTGAGGTTTGAATCAATATTTGCTCTGGTCTTTCCGTAAACCTGCCCATCGTTTTATCTCCCGCTGCTCCAACTGCAGCATCTACAGAATCTACTTTTAGTGTTTCCACTCGAATCCGCCGAATCATGCAAAAGAGGACCGGATAGGAGATGGACGAAGTCTAGTCTACGTACGAAAGGAAGAGGAAGGAAGTGGTGAGACTAAGCAGGAGAGGAAGCGCCGTTGGTTCAGCCCTTTCAGCAGTTTCGGATGAAAATGAGTTTATGAGGGTCTTCAACTTAGAAGATCAACCAAAGTTGATCGACTAGAGTCAAGTGTTCGGATGCGGGCTTCATTATTGAAATCTCGCAGGTGTAAAATACCGTTTTCTGCGGCTCGTCTCACGACTGGGTCAAAGCAGGGTCCAACCAATCTACGCATAGAATAAAGCAATCGTCAACCGAAACAAGATGAACCGCTCCGTGGGTTTTCTCGGATCTCGAATTTAATGATTGCAAAGGAAAAAACCGGCCGGATAGAGATGCGGTGATCGATCAAGTCTATGCTACGGGTAGATTTGTGCATGAGAAGGAACTTAATACGTAACGCCAGCAACTTATGTCTAATAGAAAACCACGCTTGGATGGGCCCCTCTTCCTTAGGAGTCGCCATGTCAATTCCCTTGATCAACGGCCATATTTTTAGCACACTGGACTTACCGGCCTTATGCCTCCGAAAAGTCTTCTCTAGTATACTCTTTCTAGTTCGCCAGCAAGGCATTTTCCGAAGCAGGCAGGGAAAGAGCTGTCCTTCTTTTCTTTAATTTAAAGGAATTTCGTCAGGGAGATAACCTCTATTCCATGAATCAATAAATCAAACGAAAAGCCCTTTTCTAGATAGGGCTGTGCGAGAGGCCAATATGACTATCTATATAAAAAAGTTCTTCGCCTCGGAACATCACTTTGATATAGAAAAGATTTGACCATCTCTCTTTTGAACAACTGCTCAGGCAGGAACCAAAAAACCCAGCAGTTGAGTACCGAGAAGAGGATATCCGGGCGAAGGTCTTCTTTCGACGCATTCTGAACCTGAAGACTGAATGCCCGCTATGACATCCAGTAGAAGCTCAGGGACGGATTGAACAGAAGCTGTTAGGGAAGCTAAGGATCTCTATCATTGGTTCATCAGAAGCCATCAAGCACGAAAGCAGCAAGGAGTGTGCTAGTGAGTCCCAAGCTTTGGAAAGAAGGACATGAGAGGCATAGAGAGGACTCAAGGACAAGACACGACTCAGACCCCGGAAATTTTATCTTCATTGGCCTTGCTGTCCGCGGATCGGTTAGTCTCCTTTGAAGGTGAAGCCCGTTTGAAGGCAAGTCATGGTATCCGGGATCGGACATCGAAAGAGAAGGCGAGGTTTCAAAGTCTATTAGGGAAGCGGGCCCCTACTGGTAGTGATACCCCGATCTCATGGATGAAGGCTAACGTTTTCTATTGGAATAGAGGGATGTGCAGATCAATTCCACTTTTAACTTTGCCATCTAGAGATAGTTTTCCGTGAGTTAGGATACGGAGTTGGAAGAGAATGCAGTATATCAGTTCATCTTCATCAAAGGCCAAGGGCCAAGAGAAGCTCAATCGAAAAGAAAAAAAACTTCTGCTATTGATTGAATTAGTCGGTCGAGATCAAAGAATTAAGGGATTTGTCCCCGGGAAAAGCGGATTCACCTATCTTTTATACGATATTGATTGAAGTTGCCAGAAAAGGCGAACTTGAAAGAGCTTTCTTTTGACCAGACTTGATTGTGCGAAAGCGGTTCCCCTGATTCAGCTTTGACTAGCCAGCCGCATTCGTTAGCGAAAACAAGGACTAGACTGCTCTAGAGAAAGGCAGGGGGATGGTGAACAGCATTGATTGTTTCCAGCCTTGATGAGATTTTTGATAACCTTCTCTTCTTTCTATTATAGGATACGTAATCTACTTTCATTTCCCAACTAAAAGCTCTATTTCTTATGACACAAGAAATCACGAAGGCAGGAGTTCAGTTCACACTATGACTGGGAGGGAGGAGTGGAACCTCTCGACCTGAAGTAAAGCACTCTGATAGCCCTGGCCGCTTCGATCAAAGCAATCAGGTATGGTGGCTGTGCACCTTGAAGGGCTGAGGCAATGAGTTAACCCGATGGAACTCAGGCTTCTTTCATATCCTCACTGGGGAATCTTAGCCTTAGCTCTACAATCTTCTTGTTATTGTTAGGCCCTACTATAGATATATCTCTCACCTGTGTTTTTGGTAAACAGTCGCCCGGGCCTGGTCCTGACCCGCTCCTTTTATCATGACATTGAGATCTGTCTCCCTTCCTTCTCAATGCGATTCGATCCGGACCTTGATTGACATGCTGCAATTCTATCTTGAGTCACGCTATTTGGCACATAGGCATTCACTTTTTATCTGCCTATACGAACGAGCCATATCATTTGCTGCTTCTCTAGTGGGTGCCTCTTCTTCCTCTCTCCCACTGCTACCCGATCAGATGCACCTCTTATGCTTTTACTGGAGATGGAACTTTTGGATCATTCACTGGGGTCTCAATCCATCGATCTAGTGGTTATGGATTCGCTCGCCCCTGCTCCGGATCTGCTGCTTTCTCTATAGCCCCTTTGCGTCTCTTGCCCCTACCTCTATGGTCCACGCCACTGAAACTGGGTGTCCCACTTATTGATAGTGCAGTTCCGCTTGGTGGGCTTCCTCCTTTTAAGTTCCGTGTACCGTACAAGGGGAAAAGGATTCCTTTCAGAAAGCTTATCATTGAGGGGCAGAAGCAAGCACTTAGTTCTGTTTGCTGGGCATGGTTTTCAGTGTACCGTACTTTAGCGCAAGGAGTAGGCAGAGGAAGCAACAAGAGCTCCTTTAGCCGCACGTGAAGGAGCTCAGCACTTTACCGAAGAAGCTACGATTGAGCGCGCTAGCGCTAGCCGTAGCTTCTTTTCTCCCTGCGGCCAAAACTAAGGAAATTCCGGGTATAGTATAGAAACAGTGGTATTACAGGATTATGGGAGTTGAGGAGGGATAGGAATATTCTAGTTTGCATTTCCCTTAATAGAGTTTCCAAGGTAAAAAAAAAGGATAGTAAGATTATAGTGTATTTAATGGTAAAGTTCATTAGGGGAGATTCCATAATATGGGAGTCAAGGAGGAGAAAGAGAAGGACAAAGGACATGACACTCTTGTTTACTTACAGAAACTATTTTATTTAAAAAGGGTTTAATCCGCTTGTGGGATTAGGCGACCCTTAGATTCTCATAATATATATAGGAAGGTAAGCTCGCTACCGATCCCCCCTTAACCTGGCCTATCGCGAAAGAAAGTCCCCGAAAATGCTCGTTCCTTTGTCGTTGGGGCTAAAAATCTGACTTGCTCGTGCTTAGGAACTCAGTAAAGTGACCAATAAGTCAGCGGGCATTGAGGCAGGCAGTCAATGCATACAGTACAAGTGGGGACTCTTTTTCGAAACATAAGGCCCCGAAGGAAAAGTAAGCCCAAAATCCCGAAGAAAGATAAAGATGGATTTGAATCTTGTCGGAAAGCTAGAAGGGAGTCTTTTCCTGTCTGGGATCTCTGCAGACATCCGGATTGAAAAGGAGTTGGTAGGGTGAGGTGAAAGAGTCTTGGCTGAAGAAAGCGGCGAGAGAGGGGAAAAAGGAAAGGAAGGTAAGCATCCAGCTCTCAATCCATCTTCACTATCTTCCCTTCAAGCAAGGCTGACTTCATTGAATGCTGAAAAGCGGAGTTGAATTGGCACTTAATAGCCTGTAGCAGAGTTGAATTAAGGTATCCCCTTCCCTCTAGGCTAACTGAACTGCCTTTCTCGAGGGAGAGAAACTGACAGCCAAAGCGTAATGCTTCTTTCATACTGGGATTTCTCCTGCGAATAAGGAATGAGATGAGGGAGAAAAGGAGAGTCTATGCCACCCCGGCTTCATACTGACCGTACTTCCGGCAAACAGAACTAGTTCTCGAGGAAGATTGGTTTAAAGCGGCAGGAGATGTCTTAGCTAAGGCTGATTGAATTGCTAACTGAACTAGTCGAATTCCCTTATTCTGACCCTGCTGGGACTGGGTTCCACTCCCTTTCTTACTCTATCTATGGAATCTTTCCCATCGCTAAATGCGTACTTACTGACAGACTTTCATTCATTGTTTACTGCTTACTAAGCTTACTTCATGCTTTTCCCGCCCGAAAACAAGAGTTGCGGTGGGCGAAGGTATCAACCCATTTGAGATAGTTTCAAAGGCCTTTGGTACTTCTTTCAATCCCACCGGTCTTCTTATTCAAGTAGTTAACATTTCGCTTCGGTAAGCATTCCTTAAGGATTCTAATCGTTCCAATACGTCCTAGCTTTCAATTCGTTCTATCGTTGGAAGTCTTATCAAGCGAGGGGATAGGCTTCTAGGTGGGGACCCTTTCCCTATCGCTTTTTTGATTGGACTTTCTAACTGGTACCGCCCTCAAGGTTTAAAAAGGAAGGACTCTTGTATTGCGTCCATCGCTCTCAATACTTTCGTTAAATAAGAGTACACTTATAGAATCCCTGTGGTATTTAGAAAGCCCGCATTAAAGACGAGTCCTGTTCGTCCAACAGTTTCACCAGCCATATCTACACATAAAGAGAGCTAGTTTCCCACCTAGGTGAACCCGAAGCTAGAGCACAGGTAGAGACAGTTGATTCTGGTGACCAAGAAGCAGGGGCGGGTAGTGGATTCTGCAGATTTATAGTAAGTTAGTTTGTTCTCGTCCCCACATAAAGAGAAACAAAGCGAGCAGTACCCTTTGGTGTTCTCTACCATGAGTCAAGGGCTAGGAATCCACTGAATAGCTAGTAACATAGATTGTGTCTAAAAAGCTAAGAATCTCCAGGTCGTAAGCCTTTATACCCAGCTCTAGCTTTTTCTAATTCTATATTTCTTTACTTCATTATATCATTCTCCGTTTCATTTCCTTCGAAAGATATGGCTTCTGGTGGTTGTGTCCGATAATATTAATAGTATCCGCGAATATTAATGATTCTACAGTGGCATAGCTCCAGACATGGGCTTCTTCCCTTCAAACTATGGGTAGCTGGATGTTTAGCAATAGGATACCCTTACTTACTTAAGTTTCTCCGCACTTGGGCATAGTATAGGTTTGCCACTTAATCCACTATCAATGTATCAATGGTGGTGGTCCTTCTGTGTCAAGTTAGCTAGTGTGGATTCGCGTAAAGCTGCCAAACAACCTATTGACAAGAGCCTATTCATTTAATTCTTGCTATTTCCGCACCCCTGTCCGGTCCGGTTTTTTGAGAAAGAAAGTCGAGACATTCAGAAAGAGAGTTATGGCATTTCTAGGATTAGAATACGGTCCTATTGATTCAATCTTTATGCTTGGCACGGAACTCTTGTTTCGAGTGAAAGGGAGAGCAGTGGCCCGCACCGCATTCACAGGTAAATTTCCCTCTACGGGGCGGGGTGTGGAAAGCACTATAAGTTAGTTGACTTCTCGACTTCTTACCTGTATTCCTTCTCTTACTAGCCTAGCTTGAATATTTCTTTATAAAAGACTAACGGCAAAGATTTTCTACCTCCTGTAATGTAAGCTCGTTACGCTTAACGCCCACTTACTTAAAGACTCGTTGGTTCACGACTCTATAAATGAAAATCTGAATTTAAGTCGTTACCTACAGAAGCAGTTGCCCTTCTCCGGATTTACCCGGTGAGGGTGGCGCTTGTGAGTCAAAGTTGACACTTTCCATGTATGGATCATACCTTTGGCATCCTGGGACAGTAGCCCCAGGTACTGATGAAGTGACTCCCGGGTAGAGAAAGAGAGTGCTGGCAGAAAGGAACTATCAAAGCATGGGGTTTCGCCGGGCGAAGCTCCTATCCCCAAAGGCTGTTGTCGGCATTGCCGTTCTTTGCATGTTAGCACTTTTACCTGACCCTTCGTCACTACTTTCTGATCATGTGGATGCCGCTCTTAGAGAATCCGCGAAAGGAAAGGACACTGTGAGGGAGATGGGTCCTAGCTACTTCTTTCATACCAAGAAAGAGAAGAGGGGATGCTTGCTATCATTCCAGTGCCACTGTCCAATCAGTGAGTCCTCTTTATTTAATCTAATTCCCAAGCAAAGGATTAGAAGGTGCCAAGTTCAAGGCAAAGCTTAGTCGGATTCTTCCCCTAGGTTAACTACCTTTAGCTTTCGTTCAAGCAGAAGACTAACTTGAGGATGTCACGTGGAAGCTTTCCTAAATCCATTTGACCGGAGCCGGGATAAAAACGACTTTTATATGTAAGGATATACCACCAAACCTGTGAGCCTTCCCAAATTCAACAGATTCCACTATAGCAACTAAACTCTTCAGATCAGGAATCGCCTTTCTTATCTATTTTCTTTCACGCCCTGAGCCTGAGCTAACTCATTTATCTTTCGGTCTAGTCCAGTTCGGCGTAGCTCCAAGCGAAAACATCAAAGAATTCTCTGATTAGATCCATGTACTGTCCAATCTCTTTCATTTGAGAAGCTTGCACTTAGGAATACAGGGCGAGGATTGTCAACAGTCCCGAGATCCATTTACTTGACCTCGCCCTCTAAAGGGGGCACAGGCTCTACATCCTATTCTTGAACTGACTCTCGTCTCTTTGCTCTTTGTTTGACGGAGACAGAGTTTATAGACAATTGGAAGAGATCTGAAAGAAAGATCTCCAGAACTTTCGGCGTCAGACAAAGCAGGGAGTGGAGTTGGCAGGTAGCCCAAGCCTATGTTTTCTGAGATCGACGTACTGGCCGGCTAGCCAAGCTTCCCTTTCTTCTTCACTTAGATGCGGCTCGAGGGGTACTTTTCTGCCTCGACCGTTCTTCACTTCAGCCCGACAGGCTCCTCAAGGTCATAGCCCATGTCCTTCGCTTCTTTGCAATCGGACTGTACTTTCTCTTTCTTATCTCACCATCGGTGACGATTCTTTCCAGCGTAGAAGAAGACTTCCGGGCTTGCGATTAGGAAAAAAACCTTCCATTGAGAGGACGAATGTCGCTCCATTAGGGTCCTCTGCCTGAGAAGGTTGCTGTAATGCAGGAAGTGGCATCTTTACCGAGAGTTGAAGTAATTCCCCCAGCCCCAGTTTAGAGATTTCGTCAACAGGGTCATGCTCTTTGAGATAGCGTTGACCGTAAATCCCTTATTCTGGGATTCGGAGAGGTCTACGAACCTGTGCTTCGGCTTTCGTCTGTCTGGGCCGTCGTTGTAAAGACGCGCATCCGTACAGACAGTATGCCTAGACTCCTTTAAATTAAAAAAAAAGGGCTTCTTGTCGGCAAATACCCAGTTTCTCCCTTCTCATCAACGTATTTGAAGCATTGATGAAGGGTGGAAGGTACCACGCTGTGGATCCAAGCAGGAAGTTTAGGAGGTGTCACCGTCAATCACGTAAGAAGTTACCTCAGTCTTCAGATCCCATGTTTGGCACACACAAGAGACGAATCTTGCCGATGGCTCTTTGCGAGTCGGCATTGTACCCCGGAATAGTCACCTTGGTCTGACTTAGCCGGCTCGTAGGAATTAATTCCAAGATCGGCTAGGGCCCGCAGTGGCATCCCGTTGATGGAGGCCCCAGGGTCGATCTCTACCCGTGGTAGCCTTCTTTCTTTCGCCGATGTCACCGGTGAGATAAAGAGGCCGCTTATGTATGCTTCTTCCTGCCCAGCAAGATGTCTTCTGTCGATAAGGTTATATCTGCACTCTGGACTTTCTTCATTGGTGCTTCCATGTACTCATCTTCGATGCTTTTAACTTCCACCCTGTTGACATGTAGGGCATACTCTTCTTTGCTTCCTTCCGACTACTAAGCAGCTTTATAGGCTAAAGCCTCCTATCTACGGTAGCTGACGCAGCAAGACCCGAGGAATCGGATACGGATCTTTTTCAGTCTCTTTCGCTGGGGCAAAGCAAAGAGGGAGGACTTTCGGAAGAAGGCGTCGTCCGCTGATGATCTTGAGGTTGGGAGGCAGGTCAGGGGGAGAACTAATGCTTGTGGATAGCCCGCGAATACTCCTTACTTAGGCTTTCCCCCCGGAAGAGCTGATGCTACTTACTAAGAGACTTCCGTTAGTGAGGAGAGAACTATAGGCTTTAGCCCAAAGACAGAGTCAGGGATTTCTTAACAATCAATCTAGTCCCTCCTGAAATAAGACAACACAGGGGGTGGAGTGAGCCTAGAGTAGAATAAGACTCCCTATGAGACTCTCAACTCATACCAGGGCAGGCAGGGAAAGAATGAGACTACCGATACCGAGCCGGGGTTGATGAAAGATCACAGGATAGATACCTATGGTTGGTATCTATGCCTGCTTCACTTCGTAGCATTAAGGGGACAGTGCAATGAGGGAAATCGACTAGGAACGCGATGTCTTCCCATAAAATGAAGAGTGGAGGGGACTTCGACTGCCTTCTTGTATCGGGTGAAGAGAAGGGGGTGGTAGGCTTAGTAGGGCTCGAACCTACAATATCACCGTTATGAGCGGTACGTTTCAACCAATTAAACTATAAGCCCCTACGGATCTCTACATGCAATTCGCTCACTTCGGGAAGAGGGAAGGAGGAGGCCTTTGCTCTATCTGCTTCTTCCTCTTCCCAGGAATGAAGAATTGGATTAAAAAAAATGATTTTATTCTTTGTATTGTATATATATTATATATATAATAAAATAAAGATTAAGCAAGCGGCCCTTTCGTGACTCAAACTGCCGGTACGCTTTCCGGCTCGCAACGACTCAAACGGGCGGGGGCTATCTATTTGCTTGCAATGCGGGCTGTTCGCCTTTCGGAAAGGGTTCGCCCTCTCCTGTAGTAGCGAACCAGTCAATTTGGATTTTAAGAAACCGTAGGCCCAACGACAAGTCCTCAGCAAACATAAAGACGTGAACGACCGATGGTAAGAGCGAGTGAACTTGTGAGAGAGAGTGACAGGTTACTCAACTCGTAAAGGAAAATAATCCTTATTACACTCTTCACTCCCCATTATACACTCCTAGAGGATTTTAGTCGCTATTTAAGAGTATAGTGAGAGGATGGGAGCTTCCTTAGCTGATAGCAAGCTCCCCCTCTCACTACGTTCCTCTTCTAGCATTGCTAGACCTTCTCACCGTCTGATTCATACCTAGTTCAAGAAGAAACATCTCACTTCTGTTTACTCAGACTCCTCTTTCTTATCGAAGACTCTGGCAGCTGGAACTCATCGGCGGCGACTCTTACCACTGCAACCCAACCTAGGCAGGAACATCTATAGATTCCGCTATCGAGAAAGTAAGGCATGGAATCACGCTAAGGTAAGGTTTCTAATCCATCTAGAATAGGATCTACTCTATCTATTTGATTTTCCACTTCTGCCTGGCTGACTGAATAAAGAAATGGAACCATAGCTAAGACTGATCGATGAGCCTTCTCTCTCCTTGATCTGTCTAGTTCTATTTTGACTAATCCGAATCTGTGGACTGAGTGAGTAGCTAACTAAAATATTCTATTTTAGGATATAGGAGTGGGTGGAGCTATTCTTCGCACCGAGAAAATCTTTTGTTAATCTCGTTATCTCCACGGGCGCTGGGTTAAGGGCAGAATCACACCTTGGGGAACCGGTACGAAAGGGAGCTAGCTAAGGCAGCAAGCCAAGAAAGGCAGCATAGTAGGCCTTTTAGATTAGAAAGGAAGCCAACTCTTGTTCGACGTAGGGTAGAGTAACTTATTTCATTCCCTGGGCTTTCCATCCTATGGCTTGAATGCGGGTCTTTGGCTAGAGACGGAGACTTTCCCAGTGAAAGCGCTGGCGTTCAGTTTGGTTGCGTGCTTTCCGATCTCTTTCCCTTCCTTTCTGTGGTAGCTAGGCCTGGTAGCATGGTTAACGGTAGCATGTTTGCTAGTCTTGTCAGACTAGGAGCTCTACTAGGCTTGACCATGGGAAATTTCGTTATTCTTGCTCAAGTCAAGTGGAATCAGTTTCATTTGGCTCTAGACTACGATTCGATAGAGAACGATTTGGCACATCTTCGATTTCCTGGTATGAAAGTGGTTAGGCTTGGTTTTCTTTGAGTTCAAGATATTCGGCATAAGCCGTCTTTGCTTTTGCTCTTATCGATGTGATCCTTGTCTTTAGCTTGGGACTTAGCTTGGCACCAGGGCGGCTTGCTTACCTACCTGATGACTTTCGGACTTTCTTCTTTTCTGTGTTAGCACGCATCCAGTGACCGATGAATCTGTTGTCGGAATAAGCGTAAGCGCAGCAAGAGAATTCGCGGCTTTTGTGCCTAAAATCCCGACTTTTAAAAGCGTGATAACTGGGTTGGCTTTCAAAGAGAGAGACTATCACTGGATTGCTTGCTAAGTTCCTCAATCAAATTTCCCATTTTACTTCCTGACATTTTCAAGAGTCCGTCCTGCTTACCCGCTTCAACTTCAAAGAGGATTTCTCACGGGATTGGTGTAACTGTCTTTCTCCCACTCGATGGATTACTCCTATTGACCTAGCTGTCTTACTCGCTGTCTAGCCCGCTCTCCCTTACTTTTTTCTCCAAGGAGGAAGAGGCCCTAAAACTCCGTTCAGGTGAGTAAAAGCCCTTCTTCTTTTCATCCATGGGATCCATAAAGCCTAGAAACATAAGAACTCAAGGTGTATCATATAGGCTCCATTCCACCTGGACATCCAATCGCCAGTGGTCTAAAGATCCCAAGACTCCTTGATTAAGTAAGGTACACGGTCCGGGTTGTTGAATTGACCAATCTAAGGCCTGTATCTTTTGGCTCTTAATCGCCTGTGCCAACAAAGGACCTTGGTCTAGGCATTTAGCAGATTGTCTGGAACCTTATGAATCCAAGGATGCCCCGATAACCGTGTCCATGCGCTCTCTCGCATAGAGTAAGGAAGAAATCTCATTTTTGTATTCCCTTCACTGGTTAGGTTAAGACAACTTGGCTTAGGCAATAGCGATTTCGTATCCGGTTTTTCTTTAAAGAAAGTTAACAGGTTTGGTTAAGAAATAATAGGGAAAGATCCGTATTTTTTATTGTAAACTTCTCAAACTTATCTGCTGAAGCTTCCCTTTTGTTTTTTATTCCAAATCTTTTTTGGAAATGCTTTCAACGTATGGAGATATAAGGAGTAGCATTTCAAGTAGAACTAGACTCTTTAATCTTGTCAATCCTGCCCTGCGCTATGCCTATATCTCCGGATGCCAAAGCTTAATCCCTCCCAGTTTGCATTAGATGCCATTTTTTTCTATGTCATTTGCTCTCATCTGTCCATTCAATCGGAATTTTGGAAGGCATACTTCTTTTTATCGGGATCCTACTTATCTTTCTGAAAGTCACTGAGCTGATGAAATATCTGCACCGCAAGGGAAAGAGACTTTTGACTCGTCAAATCCTTCTATAAGGAAGGCAAGTCTATTGCTAACACTGCTTATTCAACAGCTGATAGGCTTACACCAACAAGGGCTACTCTACAAATTGGAAGAGTCAGACTGCTGGTTTAAGGTTAAAGAATAAGGGGAAGAGGAAGTCCTTTTTAATGTAAAAAATCCCGTTAAGGTTAGTAGTCACTAAGAGAAAGAAATAGCTATCACCGGGGATTATCTATAAAGACTTTGGGCTAAGGGTATCGTTGCAAGATCCACATATGACAATATATATATGACAATAGGAGCATTCTCTTTTCTTAACTGCTAAGCTGTTTCGAAGTGATAAGTGAAGTAATGCAATTAAAGCTGAGTCCACGAGCTACAGATAAGCCTTAGGAAGACACGGCAGACCCCGAACCTAACCTCCTAATCTTACTATTCCGTGGATTACCTCACCAGCTCCTCTGCTTTGGTAAATCCAAGAGAGTCGATTTTATGGTTGAAGGGGGCTATTTCAAGGCAGATATTGCATCGAGAATTCTCGGTCGGTCTTCCAAACTGGGAAGTACTATCTTTATGTCATATCGGCCGTGTACCTAGGCAATGCTGACCGTTTGGTTAACAGGAAGGAAGGATATAACTAGGGGGCTATACTCTTCTACCCTCTCAACTTCCAGTTGGGATATCACAGAGCAAATTCTATACTCTAACTATCCATCTTTCCCGCTAGCTGCCCGCTTTCTCTCCTTCATACATCGAGACCGTAAAGCTGGTTGGTCCGGTGGAACAATGTATAACTCAATCAAAAGGACTCTTATTCTCGAACGTGAGGACTGCATGACCTTACTTTGAAACCACTACCAATTCGTTTGCCAGCATACGATTCTTTTTTTCTTTGCTTCTTCGGATTGGGGAAGTCGGATGGACCGACCTGATGACTTACTTAATCTGTTTCCAAATACGAGTTGCGAATGTGTGCACTTCTCCTCTTTTAAAGAAGTGTGAAATCTCTTTCAGATCCTTTTCTTAAGTGGATGATTAGATTTAAGAACTAGCCATGTCAAGTCATTCAACCAATCTCGTCCGCTTTGATCACTGGATTAGAGTATGCCCTCCTACTTCCGAGAGGTAACCGATAGTCGGAACAACTGGAACTTTAGCTTAACTGGCATATAATCTTATTTTGTCTATGGTCCTATTGTTGATGGTAGTGAAGTCAGTAAATCTGATCTTTTTGAATCAGCTGCTCTCTTTCCTATTGGAGGAAGTATACGCTGCTATATTCCTATCATTCGTTCCTTCTGCTGTCGGAAATCGTAAAAATTTATATTTAGGTTCCACAAATCCAAAGCAAAACTCTTTGGGAATAAAAACATTAGAAGATGCCTTTTTCTTCATTGAAATCTCCAAAGAATAGGGTTTACGCCACACTTCTTTGGCATTTTTTATTCTAGGCGTGCACTAGAATTTTTATGTGGTCTGTATACCTAATCTCACTGAAGAAAGGAAGTGACACTTCGGAGATGATACGGAACAAGGCACGAATTGCATGTGTTAAGCAAGAGCTAAATAGAGCCCAGCAGTGAACCGGTCGTACTACTCTTTTCTATCCTTTCATCTACAATTTCGAGTCGAATAACTTCTAAATGAAGCAAACTATACGATAGCACTCGGTATGGGATCCAAAAAACCTCTTTCTTATCAGTTAGGGTTGATTGAAAAGAAAAGAGCTACGTGTCTCGAGGCAAGTCTGCTATCTTCGCCTCGTTGTCTGCTTAGTCTTTCTTTCCGAGAACAACAATCCTTCTTCCCTTAACCGGAAAGATCACAAACAATTAATCTACTCAGAGAAGGCTGTTTTCTTAGCGTTTAATAGCATCTTATGAGCCGGTTGTCAAAGCCCTACTACCTGCCAGACTCTAGATAAAAGGACAACCGGCGCAAGTCTTCGATTGATCGTGAATGGTTATGCCGGATCCCTGTTCATAGAGGAAGCCTTCTCCGAAAGGTTTTTTATCTCCCTTGAGAAGGAGGATTACATAGTAGCAGGCAAAAAGGTACTGCTCGCCCTAGACACATCGCCCATCTATGCTGATAGAGAGACAGACCTGTGTAAACAGTAAGTAAGCCAGTGCTAGTTTTAGGAGAAAATGACTTAATAAAATGGAAAATAGTACACCAGAACAAAATCTTTCACCAGATGCGGGAGCTCCTTTCTAGCTAGCTTCTTTGTCGATTATCTTCGGCGGAAGATGTCGTTGTCTGCCATAACTACTTAAACTGGTATCCTCCTTAACAGCTTAAGAACATCCATCCTAAACTCAACTAGAAAATGATTTAGACTATCCGCAACTGCTTTTCTCAATGAAAAGGAGGGATCATCCGCCCTATCAAGGAAGTCTGAACTCTCTAACACGTCTTTAGGGTAAAACCCAGCCCTTCTTGCTCTACTGTCTCTACTACCTACCACGAGAAAAGAAGTTGAAGCAACGAATCCTTTCTTTTTATTTTAACTGCTAGGTGGGACAAGAAAATGCCCTACCCTATTCTGTTCTATTGGGCTTGCTTGCTTTTTCCATCATCCAATGCTTATGATATTAAGATTTCCTTTTCTTCCTTCTCATGTTCCCCCGATCCATCGACTTTTCCTGTCCTTTTGGAAGGAATGAAATAAAGACTGACCAGAGATATACTAGTAGCTCGCAGGCGAAGGAGTAAGGAAAGTTATTAAGGCGAGACCGCAGGTTTTACGAAGGCACACCAACACCTGATTTTGAGAAATGCTTACCAAAACGGATAGGAATTTGCCCAAAGCTAAAAGGGCATTAAGCCTAAGGAGGTCGAGTCTTTTTTCGACAGGAGTCAGATGGTAAGGTCTGAGCCTTTACTTTCGAATTCCTTAGTGATAGAACTGTAAGACTTTGCAATAGAATAGTAAAGGATAAGTCGTCATCTTTACGCAAAGTTTCCGATAGCGCTAGGACTCTTGCAAGCCTTATCTTATGACCAAGATTCATATATTGAACCAACCCTTAGAAATCCCCTTCTGCAAGAGAGAAGAGAGGGCCTGTCTTTGACTAACAAGAACTTCTTCGAAAGAGTCGTTTTCTTAGTGCCCAGCTCTTTGAGCCGACCGAACTGATGATCCTCATCGAGCAGGAAGTAGACTCTATTCTTATTCCAGACTGGAAATAGAACTCATTTTCCATGTCAGATACATATCGACCTGACTTCGAATGGAAGATTAGTCCGCTTCAATTCCCTTATTTACTGCATAAGGTCCGAAGGAAGAAGTAAAGGGATTCCCTCACTCCTACATCTTTCTTGTAGCATCTTCGATTCATCTTGATCTTGGGGTTTTACATCTGGGGTATTTGCTTCTTTCACACCATCTTCCCTATAACAGTAAAGCCAAAACGATATTGTATATAAGGGGCATTTTTAAAGCAACTAATAAAATAAAGGAAAGGGATGAAGGCTTTTTCCGTGTACCGTACATGGCTTGCCCGCCCCTGAGAGCGAAGTTGAACGAATCTCTGTTGCCGTATCCGATCATGCTAGCGCAGTCAGAAGAATGGGTCAAGTGGGAATTGATTCGTTTAAGTTTCCGAAGTCAGTTTGCCGTTTTAGCACCTTCGCTGTAGAAGCACCTCTTTCCGAGGCTAAGCGCAAAAGGCACTCGATGGAGTACCATCACTACCATAGGGCTCTAGTGGTAAATCCTGCCACCTCATACTCCTATTTCCCCTCACATGTCAACAAGCAAGTTGGGTGCCATCCCTTCATGTGGTAGGACTTGCAGGTCTTGGACCATTGCTAGCCCTTTAATCTGATGGGGATTATATCCTTTAAGTGGTTTCAATTGAGAATTATATATAATAAGTGAAGCGAGGCCTTTAAGGCTTTTTTTCCTTTTTACTGTGCCGCATGACTTTTCTTTATTTGTCCATATCAGTGGATGTGTAATGTAATAGCCCCGACGCTTTCTTTGATTGAACTACTATCTGCTTAAACTTGAGAGGCTTGAAAAAGCGGATTGGTATCATTCAAACTCTTTCTTAGTCAGTATAGGAGTCCATTCCTACCCCCTGTTTTGATCTGCCGCTGTTAGAACACAAAATCTTCGCCTTTATAGGCATTATAGGAAAGAAATCCCAATAAGGGCAGGCAAGTAAGCGAGAGCGGGTAGTATAAACTAACTAGAGCTATTCTTCGCATCGATCAGTACAGGAAGCATCTAAACATGAAGGGAATAAGCAGCGCTCTTGGCTGCCATAGTTGTTGTACGATGAATAGGGGTTAAATCAGAATAGAACAAGGAAGATGACATCGAATAGGCTCTGGAACTGATGACCTTTCGTTCTTTTCTTACAGGGCACGAGATGGGATTGAGCTTTCCTTGATGGAAGCTCTCTCTGTCGCAATAAAGGCGGCTTCTGCTAGGCGGACCCCCGCCCCGCGTAGTAGGCACTAAGATATGCCTGTAAATGGCTATATGAGCGAACTTTGCACTATCTTTAGTGAGAAACAAGAAATTCAATATCAATAATCCATACGGGGTATGCCGAATCAACGTCCAAGTCCGTTTTCTTAGTTAAGCACCTTGGAAGAAATGAATGTTTCGCCACCTTCGTTTTAGAGGAACAGCGCCCCATGTGCTTCTGACTGAACTAATTCCTTCTTGCGCTAAGTAAAGAATGAATGCCCTCCCCGGAGCATTAATATAGAGGGTTAGCACATAAGTATCTTATGCATAGGGTTCAAGCCACGGAGAATGTATTTGCTTGCGCCTTCACCATCTTAGAAGAAAGTTTTTTTCCTATGTCTGAATGAGAGACTGCCGGGGCACTTACTCGTTATGAATGAAAGCCCTTGCTCAGTGCCTTATTTTCCGGTACCAGTAGCGAATAGTACTCTAGCTATTGGAATCTCTTTTCGGATCCGTTAGCGGGTAGTAAACTTGGCAGGGAGAATAATACGGCAGGTCAGGTGCCCGCCTATGGTGCTGGACAAGGAAGCAAGCCCTTTACTTTTAATCAACCATTACCAAGTCCCCGAAACTTGTAATCTTTCAACAAAGGATAAAGGATAGTAGTATGCTTTATAATAAGATCCTTCCTGGCCGGTCTTTCAAGCCTAGGGTAGGCCTTAGTAAATTCGGTATGTATAAAATAAAAAGAAATCCCACAGCACCTAGCCCTATTTCCGTATATCCCCTATCTCGTAATGAAGTGCAAGGGAAGGGCATATCAAATTACTTTGTGTGCAGTAAGGCTTGAGATCACACTAGGAAGATAGTGGAATCAACAATCGAAGTAGTTCAGTAGTTTTCAGTCCAGCATGAACATTCGTAGAAGTTGTATTGGTTTTTTGCTTTAGCCTTTTTATTTTAAGAGCTGACCCGGCGGGTAAAGGAATTAGCTTTCGCTAATCACCTTTTGTATCAGCATTGGCGGCTAAATTTTCTTTTTGCTTTCTAGTCCCTCACCCCAGGGCCCAAGCCTTCCAGTCTTCTAAATCGTAGAGCCAGTCTATGATGTTACAGGTGGAGAACCATTTCGGACTTTCTTAGTTGGCTAAGGTTCCCTCCTCTTTTTCTCTTACTTAGTCTACCCTCTCTCCCAACCCCGACGAAAGGACTTATTTTTCTTTGTCTGCCGAATGTGCGGCCGGCTCTTAGCATTCCAATAGCTCTGAATCTCCCTTCGGGAATGTAGTCCTGCAGGGAATTAATCCCCATCAGAGGAATTCTCTCCGTACCTACGCCCTCCGTCTAAGTCTTCCGTCTGTCGTTCGAAGCCTTCTAATCGGCTAAATGTGTGTGTGCCTTTGAATCGAGTGAAATCTTTCTTCCCCTTTGAAATCCATTCTTGGTTTCAACTTGCGGAGTCTCGGGTCTGGTATAGACTCCTGTCTTCATTGCTTGTTCCCTTCTGAGAAAGCGTCAATGACTTCTCGTCCCTAGCGGCCATGGTCTAAAGGGAGGCTCACTTCTTCTCTCATGCTTCTGATGGATCTAGAAAAGACGCATCCACCTCTTATAGGCATCTGGTCACTCATTCGGATTGAGATTCATCCAAGTCTACCGTAACGGCAGCTAATCCCTCCCTATTTCACTTTGACTCTTTTCAGGGCGGGAAAAAAGACCGGCTCTCTAGTTCTGTCATGGTAGGGGGCAAGGTGCTGACCGATGTCGATTAGGAATCCTGTTGTAAAGAACGGCGAAGAAGAAGCATTTTAGCATTCACCTGTCCGCCCTTCTTTATTTTCATTTTATGGAATGCTCAAGCCTAGTGAGAACAGAACTCAAGTCGATTCGAATGACTGGATCCGCTGGAACTAAGGCTATTTCCAATGCCCGAAAGTAAGGCACTTGAAAGAGTGGTCAGTGAGGCTCAATTCTGTGTATTGATTCCGGGCATAAGGAATTCACTAAGTATAATAAGATTCTCCTTTTGATTCAATAGAAGGTGTTTAATGCGGTAATAGCCGGTAAAGACCTACGTTATTCACAATAGGTGAACTTGCTAGAATGCTGTTTAATAAACAACTATCGGTAACTGGCTTAAAAGCTCCCCTACGTCAGTTGGCTGAAAAAGCAATTTCTCCTTACTCAACTCGGTAAATTGAAAGAAGTCCCAACCACGCCTCGAGAGTTTCGACATGAGTGATTTGCTCTGAATCAGGCCCCTAAACCAAGGAAAATAGCCCATAATACATAACAATAACATATGAATCCGACTGATCGGACCGAACTGCCAATGAAATCGATTTTGCCAGTTAAGCTAACAAGAAAGAAAGAGATCAGAAATCGAGTTTGAAGGCCCGAGAGTACGGGAACAGGTCCGGTAGGGAAGGACGAGACTGATTCATAGATGCGGGAAGGAAAGGTTGAGGTAGCCCTAGCCTACGATTTAGGACAAATTACCGGGTTTCCAGACCTATGTCAAAAGAACAAGTATTAGAGAATCCATATCGAACCGGCTAATCCGGATCCCTTACTTTTCTTATAAATATCCGAGCTTGAAGCTGCAGACTCCGCCATATATAGGAGCAAATGTTCAAAGAGAAAGCTAAGTGGTTTTCCGAAGGATCTTGTGCAGAAGTAGAGCAGGGAACAGGGCTGAACCGCCAAGTTGAGATCAGTAACTGGGGCTTCCAGCGTGGAATTTGACTCGTCTGATTATTCCGTGTTTAGGAGCGGGAGTCTTTTCTAAAGAGTGAAGCTCCTCATTCAAAGAGGGGCGGGTGGTTATCGAGGTTTGCAAAGTCTAAAACTTCAGCATGTTGGATGCGCCCGTGAACCAAAAGGCGAATAGTTAGCCGAGGGGCCTAGCGCTTGCTTACTTAGTGCTTTAAGGTACGTACTTAAGGGTTTGTCGGAGAAGAGGCCGTTAAGGGTGCGAAAGCAGAACTCCTACTCTTCCTAAGACTGAGGCGAAGAGAAGCAGGGCGGAAGCTCGACCATCCATCGGCTTCGGATTGTTCTTTTGCTAAGGAATCAAAGTCAAAGTCTGGCTGTGCCCGAGCAAGGGCTTTATATATGATATGCAATTTCTTGAGTAGCCAGCACCTTCGATTGAAAGGGGAAGAGTTCCTTGCGGAGCGAAAAGCCACTCAAGTTAGAGGAGCTGTTTTCCACTCTTAACCGTTGCACACGAAAGAGGATCAGAGGCCCCCTCAACCTCTTAATCAAGGGCTTTTGAAAGCGCCCCATCTACATCTATGTCAGCAGCATCAACCGGGACTTTACCAATTTACTATTCATACCAGGTCAAAGGAAAAGACCAACGACTTGTCTAAAAGAATAAAAGATCCACGAGCATCTTACAAACGCAATTTATTGATTAGTGATTAGCGATCAGTCTACCAAAAATCAAGCTAGTCCTATGCTCGGTAAAGGAGCATGAAGGCATCGGGGGAAGAGCTCAAAGCCGAGGAGAGCCTTGTGTCCCGCTGATAGAATGGAAAGGGACACTCTGGACGGGTGGCACCATCCTGCCACTCTAGGAGACTTACCTAGCGATCGCCATGAAGATGCTTAGTTGGACTTTTATTTTATAAGGCTTCTCCGGCTAGAGAAGGGCTATTCCATATAAGCTGCTCGAAAAGGACTGAAAGAACTTACTTACATTAGGTCGTGACTTGAGGTTGAGGGGGTAAAGAAGTAAGGAGGTCGACTAGTTCTTAGCTTGATTGAACTCAGCATAGTTAGAGATGAGAGGAGATAGCTTTTCTTTCTATTGCTTGAGTGGAATCAGTTGACAAAAAGCTAGAACGTAATTGACTTCTTTCTTAAAGGAAGAGATGATTTGGAGAAGAATTCATTCCTCTCCGAGCAGTGAAGTGCCAGATCCTAGAGAGAGGGCTTTACCGGTCGTTAAGATAGAGTCGGTGTCGTCGGTAGCTGTTCTTGCTTAGCGGGATCAGGTCACCAATCGGTGACATAGTTTAGGAATGAATATCCGTAACTCCCATTCCAGTACTTGAACTGACAAAATGGAATAAACAATCAAGACCTGGCTCAAGGCTAACCCCTCCTCAGGGTCAGGAACGGGAAAAGAAGAATAAGTAGGACAGGCTCGAGGTCAATTCTTTCTTTTAGGAGAGATCCCACCCCCTGAGATCGAGACAAAAGAAAAGACAAACAAGATGAAAATCGTCTGATTCTACATACGAGATTTTCTTTCCTATTTGTCTTTTGAAAAAGCTGCAGCTGCTAAGACCAACAAAACGTAGTTATCAGTGATTGAGTTCCACGAGGGTGATGAACGTCTAAGAATGACATCAGTAGTTGCAATCCTGCTTTCGTGGAAGTAGTACCTATCAAAAGTAGGAACTAGCTAAGCGTCCATTGATCAAGGATATTGGCCAAAGCCAGAAGTGGGCCAAGCTGGAGTTCTTGTTCGAGTGAGCGGGTAAGCAAGCAGGTACGCCCGAGTTATGTAATAGAACTACTAATCAGTCTTCTCATCTCTAATCCAGCTAATTCCTAACAAGCTACGCACCTTCTTGTACTTCTAGCCAAGTAAGGCAAGGCTGTTTCTGTTGTTGAGTTAAAGGGTAGTCAGATAATAGGCGGATGGAGGGCCTATTCTGGACCAATTAGAAATAATAAACCTTATGAATGAGTTTATGTCTTTAGAGAGCTAGTAGTTATGAGTTCGTAGCTAAAGTAAAACTGGAGCTAGGAACGTAGCAGTGAACGGAGCTACCGGGTAAACGAGTGAGCTTAGCCCGTAGCCGGGTAGGTCGATCAAACCTATCCGTTTTTGGGTTCGATCCAGCAAGTGATCCATAAGCACCAGTAGAAGCAGAAGCATATCCAGAAGCCGATACCAACAGCAGTAGAGTAGAGTAGAGAAAGACCTCCGCTAATAGAACAAGAGGCATATCTGCCGATGATAACGAGAGCAGTACCGATAGCACCAATAGCATCTCTTCTAGTCTAGTTCCTTTACTAGTCAGGGGAGCCATCACCAGGGCCGATGATCCAAACCCATACGAGATGTCCTTATGATAATTGATGATGGGCGTGATCCATAGCCGATGTCGGCTAGAAGCAGTAGAAGCTATGGAGATAGAGCACCCTTCAAGTTTCAGATCTCTATGGAGTTCCATTTCCTGTTAAAGAGACTCCAGATAGAGATAAGACGCGAATCGAGTGAGCTCATTCGCTTTGGTCTTCTCTGGAAGATCTATGATTTGGTAGCGGAGCGGAGAAGGGTGTAGCTTGGAGCCCGCCATGTCTTCAAGAAAACCCCCCTGGATTTCGGTTACTAGGACGAGTCTCTGGCATGGGAGTCGAGCCTGAGGGTTTCACCCGGGGATCATCGAACATCAGACTTTAGGCACACCTGGGGGAAGGACTATCCTTAAGCTATTAATAAACCGAATTCACTTTCACTGATAAAGAGACGAAACTCACACGTAATGAACCTAAACGAAAGACGGAAAGAGTAACTCACTGAATACCTATTTATTCAAGTGAAATAAGCCGGACCGGAATAGATAGCCGTTAGTCCTAAAGCCGAAAGATGAAGGCTGAAGCATGTGAAGAGGACGAAAGCCAAAGGCGAAGAAAGAATAAGACTCACTAGATATGATGTCTATAGTACCACAGCTCTCAGACCTAAGGCCGAAGCTTTTGCTAAAGAAAGAGAAAATAAACTAGAGACATAAAGAAGAAGACTGCTAATAAGGAAGAAAGGAATATGGTAAGGAAGGGAAACTGGCAGCTAAGCCACTCTACACTAGTACGAAGGAGCAAGCTCCGGCCCCGTTCTATCCACTAACCATGTAAAAAAATGATGGGTGGAATGGCGCGGCGCTGTAGTGTAGGAACCGGGCGGATTCGAACCGACGAATAGAAGTTTTGCAGACTCATGCCTTAGCCACTTGGCTACGGTTCCCTATAAATTCCATTTCTTTCCCCCTTGCTCTTAATAAATAAAATAAGCATTTAGGGATTTGTTGATGGATGATCCATGATTACAAAGTGGATAAAGCCTCTTAAACCATACTCTTTATTCCCTCTCGTCCATATCCCGCCCAGCCTGAAATCTTAATGATATTGAATTCCCTTCAAATTCCGTCCCACTTCTCTATCTGTCAAATCCCCTTTCTACCTAGGTGTAACCTTTGATAATCCGTCTTCCTAGAAATGCCTCAACCTTCAATCTGAAACCCTTCGACTTCGATCGGCCTAAGAAGGAGGATCGTGGTCTTATTAGTTTATCCTCCCGTCTCTGGAACTACAGGAGGGCTACGCCCCTTTATGGGTGAGCGCCTCTTGGCATATTCGACTTAACTCCGAAAACCCTCAACTCAGGAACTGACGGTTGGCTTGAAGAAAGACCTTCCAGGAGCTCTACATCACCCTATATATGATATGGGATTGATTGAGCCGGCATTCATGCTAATTCAATGTGGGCATTCCTACGAACATACCATACATAGACAAATGAGCGGCTACCACATACGAAAGATTGAATAAAAGATCGAAGAGAAGGCCAATTTTAAGAAAGACCTACGACTTGTGTATTGATTTCCTACTCTTAATTCCGCTCGGGATCCTATTCTGGGATCCCAGCGCTCCCTACGCTTACTAAAAGATCTCATTTCTTCATTCTCATACTCAAAAACGGCAACTCCAAGAACGACAGATACATTCTAAAAAGAAAGAACTCCATCCGATCCCTATCTTTTATGCCGATCTCAGCAAGCAGTACCGGAAAAAAAGGAGTGAAGGTTAGCAGACTTGGTTGCCTGCCACGGGCCCCTTTGAAACCAACTAAGTCAAGCTCAATTACACAAAGCTAAAGGAAAAGTTATAAAAAGAATAAGGATTAAGTTAGTGTTCAGTGAGCTCGAGATAGCTGCCTGACGAGAGGAAAGGACACCCGGTACAGTCTTTTTTTTGCCTCAGCCCCCGGTTACACCAAACCAAAGCACACCACACCTGAAAAAACTTACTTTACTTACTATAGCTTGCTTATTGGTAAAATAAAAAATTTCGTAAGAAAACAAAGACCTGAGAAGGCGAAATAAATAGAAAAAGCTGACTGAGTCTTGTGTTCATTAATGTCCCCCAATCCCATGTCTTTCTTGGTTGGACCAACCCAACCGGTGATTTACAATTCCAACAAGTCTCTCTTTTTTTGGGGGGAGCAGAGCACGTTTACAAACAAATAAATATATCATGAATGAGCAGGCCGTAGTTCTCTATGGACATCCAACGTCCAGTGATGTGATGTCCAATTTCTGCTATCAGATACTAGGAATATGTCTTTAGATAGTCTGTCAAGTACCTCTTCCACGAGGTCAGATGCTGAAAGCGCTCCACCTGACTTGGACCTGTTATTTTTTAAGATATGTGCTGAATACTGCAGGTGTGTGCATGAAGCCGGGAGGCAATTACCTCCCGAATGGACGATGCCCGACCTTGTTCGGGCTGTTATTGGAGACGATCGGATTGACAGTCCGGGCTTTCTGACAAATGACTATTATGATGTCATGTTACATGGCCAAAATGCTTGGTTCTGCGAACAGATTTTTAACTTTATAGATCTAATCAACTAAACTATGTCTTCTAGTTCCGA